CACTTCTACGAATAGCTCGTAATGCTGCATCTCTTCCGAGACCCGGACCTTTTATCATGACTTCTGCTCGTTGCATACCTTGATCCGCTACTGCTCGAATAGCATTTCCTGCTGCGGTTTGAGCAGCAAAGGGTGTCCCTCTTCTTGTACCCCTGAATCCACAAGTCCCAGCGGAGGACCAAGAAATCACCCGCCCCCGTACATCTGTAATAGTCACAATGGTGTTGTTGAAACTTGCTTGAACATGAATAACGCCTTTTGGTATTCGACGTGCACTTTTACGTGAACCAATCCGTCCAGTCCTACGTGAAACACTTTTTGGTATAGATTTTGCCATATTTTCTCATTTCATAAATATAAGTCAGATATATGGATATATCCATTTCATGTCAAAACAGATCTTTTATTTTGATTTGTTCATCGGTTCCTTTAGAGAGTACCTTTTCGAAAGATTATCCTTGTCTTTGTTTATGTCTCGGGTTGGAACAAATTACTATAATGTGTCCTCTCCTACGGATCAGTCGACATTTTTCACAAATTTTACGAACGGAGGCCCTTATTTTCATAGTTGTTATTCCTTAACTGAATTACGAATCTACTTATTGGAAGAAAATAAGTTTCTTGAAATTTTTGAACAGTAACTTGTATCCTCATGAAAGGAATGTTGAAAAACCGCCTAATCATTCGAATCCTTGTTGTGGAGTCTATAAATTATACGCCCTCCTTTTGAACCATAACGACTTACTTCAATTTTGACTCTTTTGGCTCTATCTCCAGGTAGTACACGTATAAAACTGTGTCGAGCCCTTCCTGAAACATAACTTCGAATCTGACTTCAGTATATAAACGAACCCGGAGCATACCATTGGGAAGTGCTTCAGTAATTAAACCTTCATGAATCCATTCATTTTTCTTCTTTCATTCCAGGCAAAACCCCTTGAAGTATCAACTACTGTAGGAGGAGTGATATTAGACAACTTGTCTTTTTTCGTTTTTTTTTCACAAATTAGGAAGTTCCGGATATAATTCGGGTACCAGAGGGATTACCATATATAACACAAAATTTCTCCGCCAATTCTTTCTAGTCGAGCCGCACGGTCTGTCATTATACCCCGAGAAGTAGAGAGAATTACAATCCCCATCCCGTCTAAAATTCTCGGAATTCGTTGATAGTTCGAATAGATTCGGAGACCAGGTCGACTGATTCGTTTTAAATTTAAACTGGTTCTATATGGTCTTTTCCTATTCCTTCTATGTCGTAGGGTTAAAACCAAAAAAGATTTGTTGTTTTCCACAAGTTTCCTTACGTTTTCGAGAAAACCCTCTCGTAAAAGTATTTTAACAATGTTTTCGGTGATGTTAGTAGACGCTATTCGAACCGTTCCTTTTCTATCCATGTCAGCATTTCGTATAGAAGTTATTATGTCAGCAATAGTGTCCTTACCCATGATAAACGCAAATTATTGTTACTTCCGAATTTTTATATAATCAACATGTTCGTTTTATTTTTGAAAATTATTAAAAGTATATGCGTGAGACATAATCTACTAATTTATCCATTTTCATTAAAGACTGTCACTCTATCGCGATCTCGTATTATAATACCTCAGGTGCTAATGAAACTATTTTAGTAAAATTTAACTGTCTCAATTCCCGTGCGATCGCGCCAAAAACTCGAGTTCCTTTTGGATTTCCTTCTTGATCAATGACAACTGCAGCATTGTCATCATATCGTATTATCATACCGTTGTCACGCTTGAGTTCTTTACAAGTACGTACAATGACAGCTCTGATCACTTCGGATTTTTGTAGAGGCGTATTTGGTACTGCTTCCTTGATCACAGCAACAATAACGTCACCGATATGAGCATATCGGCGATTACTAGCTCCTAGGATTCGAATACACATTAATTCTCGGGCCCCGCTGTTGTCTGCTACATTCAAATGGGTTTGAGGTTGAATCATATCATTTTTTTAATCTGTTTTTTTTAATGTAAAGTAAAGCAAAGGACGAAGTAAAAAAAAAAAAAGAAAACCTGCAATTGTTTTTTTTATACCCAAGACTTCTTTCCTTTGGTTCAACATTCCTATCCAGAAATAATGAATTGAGTTCTTATAGGCATTTTGGACGCCGCTATTGAAATAGCCTTTCGAGCTATATTTTCGGCTACTCCACCCATTTCATAAAGTATTCTACCTGGTTTAACGACAGCTACCCAATATTCGGGGGATCCTTTCCCGGAACCCATACGAGTTTCCGTAGGTCTTACTGTAACTGGTTTATCTGGAAATACACGTACCCATATTTTTCCCCCACGGCGTATATTTCGTGTCATTGCGCGTCGCCCTGCTTCGATTTGTCTAGATGTGATCCAAGCGGGTTCAAGTGCTTGAAGAGCATATCTACCGAAACAAATATGATTACCTCGATAAGAAATTCCTTTCATTCTTCCTCTATGTTGTTTACGGAATCTTGTTCTTTTGGGGTTCTAGTTGATGG